TCAGATTTCTCAACAACAACTCTTTCCCCCATAGAAATTTTTGAACCATTCCGTAGATTTTTAGATTTCGTTTGTATGGTGTATACACGCGCTATGCACACAAAATAGATGGAATTTGGATCATAGAATGATTATTCGATTCTTTTTCCTCTTTGGATCTTAATCCAACCAAAACTTCTTGCGTTATCATAATCTGGCGGAAAAATTCCTTGATTCTTCAACTTCGATGAAAATAGTTCCCCTTATTTGTATACTACTACATTTGGATGAAATCCAATCGGATTCAAATATTTCCTATCTATCCCTGTCAAAAAGTAAAAAAAAAAAAAAAAAGTAAAAAAGGAACAATTTGATTTGAGTGGAAGGTCCACATCTTTTTTTTAGAACGAGTCTTTTTTATGTTATTTCGTCCTGTACAATTCCTTTGTTTGTGGGATTCTTTTCCCACGAGAGGTAATGAGAAGAATTATAGAATGGATTGCTAACTATGCCTAGATCACGGATAAATGGAAATTTTATTGATAAGACCTCTTCAATTGTAGCCAATATCTTATTACGAATAATTCCGACAACTTCGGGAGAAAAAGAGGCATTTACCTATTATAGAGATGGTGCGATTTGATTCTTTTTATTTATTTCGCGTTCTCAGTCTTACGAGAAAGGCACACGGGATTGGATTCGGTATGAAAAAAGCTTATTGAAATAAACCTGAAATAAATCTACGCTTGTTGAAGGTGAAGTTTTGAAATAGAACAATTCCTTCTGTCGTGTATCCCCGATTGATGCAGCCTCAGATGCTTCAATTTTCGATTCTAGTATTGAGCGAAAGGTTACACCTATAGGTTCTGTATTACAGGTCAATCCTACTCCACTAGTACCAATAGGCGGCATAGGGGAAGAAGCACTACACCTAGGAATCAACAACAGGAAAACTTTGTTATAAATTATTCCTTTCCTTATCGGGATCGGAACTCGCAAGAATGGTTGGGACAACAAACATCCATCTCGTTCGTACTTTGGATACCCATATAACCATCGAAGACCGTTGAAGTGACTAATTCCCGGAAATAGGGGGCGTTGAAGACAAAGAAATTGTTGGAGTGACCTTTTCTATCTAGCAACAACACGATTGGTGTTAAGAAAAGACCTCTTGCAGGAAGGCTGGCTAGAGATTTCTTGTAAAAACACTAGCCCCTGTCAGTTCATAATGAGAATATTTCCATATTTTTTGGATTCCATGGATTATTATCATTCATTATGCACAGAAGGGAGGAGCCGTATGAGATGAAAATCTCACGTACGGTTCTGGAACGGGGATTCTTTGAATAGAATGAACGACCGTAACGGATGTCCGCTCAATCCGAAGGAAATTATGCGGAAGCTTTACAGAATTATTATGAAGCTATGAGACTAGAAATTGATCCCTATGATCGAAGTTATATACTCTATAACATAGGCCTTATCCACACAAGCAACGGAGAGCATACGAAAGCTTTGGAATATTATTTCCGGGCACTAGAACGAAACCCATTCTTACCACAAGCTTTTAATAATATGGCCGTGATCTGTCATTACGTGCGACTATCTCCACTATAGAAAGAGGGAAAGAAAGAGCAAATCCGCTAGTAAATGTAAATACTAAAACGAAAATAGGCTTTCTACATATGTATCGTACAAAGCAACGATTTTTATTAGCTGTAGCAAAGAAAGAGACTTCATAGAAGCCGAAATATGAAGAAATAGATATGCCTATAATACTATATTCTATGGATAAAAGATCTAATTGATGAGGGAAGCACCGTAAAGATCCATTTGCGAGGTTTTGGGCCGATACAATAAGAACTGCTTACTTATGTCATCATATGAGAGAAAAGTTAGGAATCCACTTATGTAATAGAGTCGATCCACTAAGGCATTGGGCAGCGGTGTAGCATCAGATCCCAAAGATAGTAAGTCCTTTCTTTCTTATGGGGGAAAGTCTTTTTCAAAGATTCTATATGAATTTCTATATGAAACCGAGATAGTTACCTTTCAGAAAATTCTAACGATAGCGAGGATGCCTATGCTTCATTTTTCTGAAGGTGGGAGAAAAGATAAAACGGATTATGAATCCAAATTCCAGTTTGAAACTCATGTAAATGTAATTAACCCCTTCTGGTTAACCCGAGAAAGAAAACAAAAATGTGATAGATTTACAAGAAATCTTATTTAGTTAGATAGGGTAGATTAAGATGGGACACCCAAATAATTGATTGCTGAGCCGTATGAGGTAGGAAACTCTCAAGTACGGTTCTAAGGGAAGGAATCGACCCACCTATTCCGACCGAGGAGAACAGGCCATTCGACAGGGAGATTCTGAAATTGCAGAAGCTTGGTCCGATCAAGCTGCTGAGTATTGGAAACAAGCTATAGCGCTTACTCCAGGTAATTATATTGAAGCACATAATTGGTTGAAGATCACGAGGCGGTTTGAATAAGAACACTCTTTTTCTTTGAATTG